CATTTAATTTACTTTTATCGATATTTTAGGCGGTACTCAGAATCGAACTGAGGATATATAGATTTGCAATCTATTGCCTTACCACTTAGCTATACCGCCTAAAATGAAAATTACCAGCTACTTTTAATTATACCAGGTAACAAACCTTTTGCTGCTAATTCTCTAAAAATAATTCTTGAAACACCCCATTTTTTAATAAATCCACGAGATCTTCCAGTAATATAACATCTATTTTTTAATCTAACAAACATGCTATTTTTAGGATGTTTATTTAATAAAGTTTTTTGATATATGATTAATACTAATAAAGACAAATAAGAATAATTATCTTTTATTTTTTCCTCTTTATCTTTTTTTTTCTTTTTCTTATCTTTTAAAAATTGACATAAATTTAACATTTCTAAATTTAATAATTGTTTAAAAGAAATACGTTCGTCAACAAATTTATTAACAAGTCTTAAACGTTTTTGTTGACGTATTATTAGACATTTTCTAGTCATTTTTTATAAAGTTATTCTAAAAAATCTACTAAATCTAAGAAATGTAAACAGAATACAGATTTTTCAAGAGCTTGAATATATTTTTTTCTTTCTCTTATTTCTCTTCTCTTATAAAATGCATGAAGTCCAGTACTTTCTACTGATAATGCAAATTTTCCATAAGGATTTAAAAGTTCGCGTTTGTTGAATCTAGCTGCACGGAAAAATCTATAAACCCAATTCACTACTGATTTGAAATGAAATCTATCAACAATTGCATCTAATTGACCATTTCTGAAAAGATATTCACTAGTTTGATATCCTTCTGGAAATTCTTCGTTTAATGTTTCTGAAACTACTCTTCGACCAGCAAAAGCAATAATAGCTCCTGGTTCAGCAAAGATGAAATCTCCTAACATTGCAAAACTTGCAGTAACTCCACCTGTTGTAGGAGAAGTACATACAGAAATGTATAGAAGATTTAATTTTTTTTGATAAATGTTTAATGCTGCAGAAACTTTACCCATTTGCATTAAACTTAATGAACTTTCTTGCATTCTCGCACCACCTGAAGCACAAAAAATAATTAAATTAATATCATTTTTTGTAGCATGTTCAATTAAGCGAGTTATTTGTTCACCAATTACTGACCCCATACTACCACCTAAATAGTTAAAATCCATTACAGCAATAGCCACTGGTTTTTTATTAATAAAAGCAAGTCCTGTAACAGCACCTTCTTGGTTTTGATACATTACTTGTCTTCTACCAATACGTACACCGTAACTAGGATCATCGTCAAAATTTAAACTATCAACAGGTGATAATACTTCATTTAAAGGTGTCCATGTACCTTGATCGATAACATAATATAAACGTTCATGACCTGTTAATTGAGAGTGAAAACCACAATCAGGACATACACCTAAAAGAGTTCTAACATCACGTCTATCAATAATAGCTCCACAAACTTCACATTGATAAAATATATATCTTCTATAATCATAGTAATTATCAAATAATGAAGCCCACATATCAGAAAATACAGTATAGTAGGCATTAATTATCCATAATCCCCAAATAGAATTCATCCATCTTAAAATTGACATAATATAAATTGAATCATAAAGTATAACTTAATTATACTTAAATGATTACAATACAAATTATACAATATAACTTAAATGTTATCACGCTGGGATGAAATTTAAATAAATAGGCCTTACCGGGTTTGAACCGATGACCTTTTGTTTGTAAGACAAATGCTCTACCAACTGAGCTAAAGACCTATTTATTTAAGATTTCTTTTTAAATTTTTTAGAATTATTATTCTTTTTTATAATTTTTATTTTTTTTTTAGAAGTTTTTTCTTGGTTTAAAACTTTCTTTTCTTTTTTAGATATTTCTTTTTTTTTATCTGTTTTAGATAAAGAAGTTTTAGATTTACCTCTTATTTTTTTTAATTTTTTATTTTTTTTATCTAATTTTTTAATTACACTTTTAGGAAGTACTTTTCTATCAGTAATATTAAGATCTTGTTGTCTTTTTAAAAATTTTAAACCTGTAATATATTTTCCACCAAATCTAAGTCTATGTGCCATTTCTTGAAGAAGTTCTTGACCTCTTTGTGTAATAATTAATTCTTTAGATTTAATTTTTCTAACTTTCCATTGAATACCTTTTAGGTGAGTTCTATGAGGATTTTTTACTGTTTTTTTATAAACTTTTAAAAAATTTTGATTCATAAATTCTCTCTTATTCATTGAAATAGCATAATCTTCTCGTAATTTTCTCTCAATTTTTTTTCTTTTAAATGAAAATTTTCTTTTAATCCATGCTAACTTATCAGCTTGCCATTTTTTATCTTCAAATGGAAATTGATAATTTTCATATTCAATATCATATCTAAAGAAAATTAACGAATACATAAATAATAAAAAGTTTCTTATTAAAATAGCAAGAGTTGCTGTTAAATCAGAACCTTTCCAATAATAACCTCCTAATGTTGGTTTATTAATCCAATAATATTGAGTCATTGGAGTGCTTTGTCTAAATCTATCTGAAAAACCTCTATCGTACACACGATAAAAAGATTGATTTCGAATAAACGAAGGCATAAATCTTCTTAAACGTGCTTTATATGATAAATAAGTAAATATAGATTCTTCTTGTTTTGTTGATCTACGACGAGAACTTCTTCTAAGCCAATGAGGACTATCTTTAAAAGATAAATCATTTAAGTAAGCATAAAAATTATGAGCTTCCATAAAATTAAATCTTCTATAATGAACATAATTTTCAACACGAGCAAATGGAAAATTAAATAATTCATTACTATGAACAAAAGCATTTAATTGTAATACACAAGGTTCAAAATAAAGACTTTTTCTAACAGAGTCTAAAGCATTAAACCATAAAAATTTACTTTCATAATTTCTAAATGCTGCATAAAAAGTATCAATTTTTTCTCTTGTTAATGGCCAATATTTATATAAATTTTTAAAACCTTTAAATCTAACAATATTTTTAAATCTAACAGGTTCAAATTTTCTATAATAAGAAAAAACTTGTGTTTTATGTTCATATAAATGAGCTGATAAATCTTCATTTAAATATTTTACTCCTTTATCCATAAAGAGACGACTATAAATTTGTCTAATAAAAGTAAAATTTGATAAATCTTGTTGACTTAAGAAATTCATTTTCATATTTGTTAATAAAGCTAATGGATGATAGTTTAATTTTTCAATAAATGGTGATATTTTATTACTTTTTAACATATTAATTAAACAATCTTTTTTATTTTTTATAAATAATGATAAATAAAAATCTCTAAATTTTGATTCTTTAAAACGTAAAATTGTTGGATCATTATATTTTGTTAAAGTACTATGATTAACAATCATTTTATTAGTAAAATCATCCTCTTTATAATAATCCAATTCCGAATGATAATTTAAATTATGATTATCATTATAAAATAAATTATCATATTTCATAATATTAAAAAATTCACCATCTAAACGTTTAAAAATATGATATTTATCTTCTTGTGTAACAGAAAAATATCTACGAACTCTTTTAATAGTACCTTTAAACTGTTGATTATGATATTTATTAGAAAAACTTTTACAATTATTTTTAAAAAATACTAATTTGAATGGATGATTTGTTTGTAATTCCATGTATATATTAAAATTATATTTTCTTAAATAATTTAAAAATTGTAAATAAAAAAGTTTTTTGTAATGAAGATCAGATTCTTGATTAGGACTAATATTTCTTATAAAAGGATTTCTATAAACTATATTGTAAATAATTTGATATATACGATGAAAAGTTCTATTATATCTTCTAAGAAATAATAAAACTCTATTTTTCATATAAACAGTAGCAGGTACTAATTCAATTTCCATAGTCACTTTAGTTTTTGTTCTAAATAATCTTAAAACTGAACTCATACCATCTTTTACAACCTTCTCATTATAAGCCTTTCCTTTCCAAAAATTACGTACATGTTTCCCTCTTAACTCATAAGTTAACGAATCACGTTGCGCCCAAGTTACAAAAGTTTTCAATTTTCTTGCAAGTTTCAATACCTCTTTAAGMTATGCTATTTTTTTTTTCATAATACTATCAAATTGTGGAGAAGAAGAAGGTATTTTAAGTATAAAATAAGGAGCATAATCTCTACTTGAATGTATTTTAAAATAACGATTTAATCTCATAGTTTCTAATTTATCTAAATAAGCATATCTAAAATTAAATAAAGTATCAAACGTTTCTTTTTCTAAATATTCACGATAACGTTTATAACTTCTTACAACAGTTTTATTGTAAAGAGGAAAAAATACATTATTATAAAGTTTTAACACCTTTAAATTTACTGGATTAAAAGCTTTACCTCTATAATAAAATATATTTTTTTTAGTTAACCCAAAGAAATCAAATTTTTCACGAGGAGCTACTTTTTGATAACCTTTAAATGTTATGTAAGAATCATAAGCATTATATCTAAAGAAACCTGTTGGTAAAAGAAGACGTTCTGTTTGTTTAAATTCAAATAAGCGTTTTTTATAAAATTTTGGATGTCGTTTATATTTTTTTTTTAWTTTTTTTTTGTAAAAACCTATAAATTTTGGAAATTTACTAAGACCAAGTCTAGAATAAAAAGTAGATACTTGAGTATCAGGAATATGTCTACAATCTCTTGCTAAAAATGAAAAAGGACTATAATTTTTAATACGATAACCATCCAACATGATGACAGGTTGATATTTTAAATCATTTAAAGATTTAACTCTAACTAAACTTTCAATAGGTCTAAATCGTGCAGGTAAATGAATACAATGACGAAAAATATGTATCGCAAAAATTAAAAAAGGCGATGTATGCATTCTATTAAATGGTTCCATATACCAATTATAAAAACGGTCTATATTTGTTTTCATTAGTTTATACTTATCTTTATAAACAACACCAACTCCAACAACATCTTTTATAATAGGAAGATGATCACCAAAAATAAAAATTCTACGTTTAAAAGTTCTATGAACACCTCGAACACCATCAGTTTTAATTCTATTTTTATTTCTTTCAACAAGTCTTCTAAGTTTTAAAGGTTTTGCCAATTTATAATAATGTTTCGAATATTTAAATAAAACTTTACCTAACTCTGGTATAGCTCTAAATTTAGCCATTCTATTAGCTTTACATGAATAATCACGAAAAGCAGCCATTAATTTTTGACTTATTATTTGCTTATAAGTTACTGTAAGATGAACTGATTTAGTTATAGGAAGTGGTATATATTCAAGATATAATGGAACACTAGCAATTGATCTATCAAAAAAATCAACAAAATTTAATAATCTATATTTAACCATTTCTGGTCTAAATCTAAACGTTTCACCTGTAAACGGAGCTAATTGAGAAAACGCAGGATGATGACCAAAACGACCTCTATCTAAAGCTTCCACTTTGTAAGGTCCAGTTTCTTGACCAGAAATTGACATACTCATAACTTTAGTACAATCTTTTAACGAATATGGATCAAATATAGTACCATATAATGATGTATCTTGTGATACAAAACCTAAAGATCCTAACGTAAAATATCCAAATGGATAATACATTATTATACTAAACGCTAATGTATAAATAATACTTGATAAAATATAACGAAATTTTCTTCCATATAAACCTAAATCATTTTCTGGAAATTCACGATCAATATATAATTCTTTATCTTCATCACTTATTTTTCGATAAAGAAGTACTATAATAGCTTCTGGATCATTATTAAAATATAATTGAATTCTACGTTTAATTTCTCTAAAATTAACATTTGCTATATAAATCATAGCAATTCGAAATAAATAAAATAAATAAATTGCGAAAAAAACTAAAATTAAATAACCGCAATAATAACCTAATAATATATAAAAAGAATTATTTCTTTCTAATAAAAATTCTAAAAAAGTAGGAGCTAAAGAAGGTAAAAAATTACTTAATAAAGGATAGATTCTCGGTTGATCTACTAATGCACATAATAAACCTAAAAAAAATGAAGTTTTTATATAAGTCTTAATATAAAAAATTTGTTTAAATAATGGATAAATAAATTCAGAAAACTTATTATATCTTAAAATACGCTCTTTTCTAGGTTCAAATTCAGTTTCCACAGTAGGCCATAAATTTTCATCCTCTTCATCACGTATTGAATGATAAAAAAATAATACAGCATCTTCTAAGAAAATATTATATCCTAAATATAAAGCCATAAAGAATCCAAATAAAATATTTAAACGTTCCCATGAATAAATAAATATAAAAAATTTAGGAATATATTTAAATGAAATTAAATAAATTAAATGACCTAAAAAATAACCAATAAATGAAGGTGCTAAACTTACAAATCCATCATAATACATTTTTTTTAAACAATATATACAATAAGGTGATATTGTTAATATAGAAAAAAATGAAATACTTAATCCTTTTATAAATAAAGAATTAATAGATTGTGCAACATCATTACCTAAATTTAATAAATTATTTAAAGCAATATTATTTGTAAAATTTTTTACTACAACTTTTATACCATAACCTAACTTAAAATTTCTAATTTCATTATATACGTGATTAAAATAATTACCTCTATTAAAATACCAATGTGATCTATAAAACCAAAATTTTTTTAAATAATCAGATTTATAAGCATATATTATAAAAAAAGATGGATTATTCACAAAAAAGTTAACTGTTTTAAAACCTATTACTTCGTTTTGTATTAAACTAAAAATTGAATAACCTTTTAATTCTACTAAATAAAGAATTAAATTTTTTATTTTTTTGATGAATTTTGTTTCTTTCCCTTCTTTTTTTGACGATAAACGATTATATCTTTGAATATAATCTCTAATTAATACTAAAAAATACATGATTTACTTTTTATTTTTATTGTTTTCTTATTACAAAATAATAACGGAACCAAAACATTATAAATAAGAAAACACAGGCTCCTAAAATTACCATAGAACTTATAACACAAGCTCCAATATAATCATATTGTTCCAATGTTTGTGAAACAAAAACAGAAGATACTAAATCTTCAAAAGGAAAATTCCCCGATACCAATACAACAGATCCAAACTCACCTAAAGCTCTACAAAAAGTTAAAGTAAATCCATTTAATAATGGTGGAATACATAAAGGAAATAAAACTTCTTTAAAAGTTTTGTTATCATCATAACTAAATGACCAAGCAGTTTCTTCAAGTTCAATATCCTCAGTAACTTTTTCCAAAACAGGTTGAATTGATCTAACAACAAAAGGAAATGTTGTAAATATCATTGCTAACAATACCGCTTTTTTTGTATAAATTATCTGATTATTACCTAAAAAGCGTCCTAATCCTTTTGACCCATATAATTTAATTAAAGTTAGGCCAGTTACAGAAGTAGGCATTGAAAAAGGCAAATCTATAGCAGCATTAAACCATTTACGTCCTTTAAATTTATAACGAACTAAACACCATGCAATAATAAAACCAAAAAAAGAATTTATTATTGCTGTAATAAAAGCTAATTTAAACGACAATAAAATTGAATGAATTGCTACAGGATTTGAAGCCTTTTTCATAACAATATCCCATGGTGAATTATAAACATATCTAAATATAGCATATAATGGTAATAATACTATAAATGAAAAATGTACCATGATAAAGAAAAACATACGTCTTTCAACCATAAAAAAATCCAATAAATTCTCTAAAGCTTTTAAAGAGAAAAATCTGTTATATTCCTTTTTTCTACAAGTTTTATAAGTATAAATATAATTTTGTTTACATTCACGTAAACTCTTTTCCTTTTTAATAGGAGTTTCGATTTTATTTTTTAAATTATTAATTTGTTTCATAATTGTAATTAATTTTTATAGTAGTTTGTTTGAAATAATTATTAATATCTAAAATTCTTAAATATTCTGAATTCATTAATTTTTCTTTAGTAAATTCAAATGCTTCGAAGTTATTAGAAAGCATTTCACATCCTCGAATTAAAGCTTCATTAATTATTTTATATATATATTGTTCTATAACATCACCTTGAAATCCAAGAAAATCTAAAAAAATAGAAGATGTAAATTTAAAAGAAACATTATGACCAAAAATTTGTATTGGATTTGTTAAATAAGGATTAACACCTTCAGTATATTTACCTAAACCAAACTGTATACTATAAGTAAGATACCAATCCATTTTCATTTTTAAAAAATTTAAAGAATCAGGTGTTTGAATATATAAAAAATGAAATAAATCATGTAAATAATGATATTCAGGATGGTCCATTCTTGCTGTCATAATTTTAATAGCTAGTGCATCAATAGCACTTTCATCTCTTTCAAAACTAAAACGTTTATACTGTTCTAACGATAATAAAGCTTCACCATTAATTAATGAATCATCAGAATATAAACACCAATAATCAATCATTAATGATACAAAAATAGCAACATATTCCATTGTTATATCACTAGTAAATGTAATAATAATAGGATTTTCTGAAGAATCGAAATCTTTAGGTTTATTATATAAATGATAAAAAATTTCACCAATCTTTGGCCCTAAAAGTCCTATTAACTGATCTTCAAAAAATTTTTTATTTCTATCATGGATAGTAAAATATGAAGCAATTTTTTTTCTAAAACTAATTAAATCCACATCATCTAATCTCATATATTTTGAATAAACATCTCTATTTGAACCTGTTTGAAAAGCATGATCAAAAAATAAACGAGATGTTTGTTTAAATAAAAATAAATCACCTTTCTCTTTAGAAGCATATTTACGATCAGATAAGAAATTTATACCTAAAATATAATTCATAGAATCATTAAGCATTTGATGAGAAATTTTAAAAATACTTTTTTCATATGCAATCATATTAGAATGACCAACAACAGCAGTTAATTCAGCAGGAGTCCAACCAGCAGTCATTTTCACAAAATAAGACCAATTAATAGTATTATCATAACTTAAATTTAATCCTAATTTCATTTGAAATAAAGAATAACGCTCATTTTCGTCTAAAGTTTCAAAATGTAATCTAGTATGAAAACGACCAACACGAACAAGTGCTGGATCTAAAATATGATAACGATTTGTAGCACCAATCACACCTATACCATATCTTTTTCTAATAAGATTAAAAACATTCCAAGTAGGTCGTTTTTCAGATTTATTAGATAATCTACCAGTCAATCCATCACACTCAATTAATAATCTATATAACATAGATCTATCATATTCATGATTTTTCAAATATAAATTAAAAATTTCATCATCCTGATCTACATATTTTTCTACATTAATAAATAAATCTTCAGTTGGATCTAACCCTATTTGGTTTAAACAATCTCTCCATTGAATCTTATTACCAATATAACCTGTAAAAGGATTTCCATATTTATATATATCTACAGTAGAAAAACCTTTACGATCACGTAAAAAATTAGTAAATGATTTATAGGTATCTGGTTTATAGATTGTAGAAATTTTATCTTGCCCTAAATCAATATTAGGACGAGCATATCCAATTGAATCAATTTCATCAATAAAAATAATACAAGGAGTCATTCGTTCAGCTTTTTCAAAAAGACGTTGTACTTTATCTTCTAAACCTCCAATAAATTGATGAGGAGTAAATAATAATACTGGAATACCTAGTTCACCACCTAATGCTTTAACTAAATATGTTTTACCAGTACCAGGTGCACCAGATAAAATTAAATGAGTTTGTCGAACTTCTTTAAAATTTTTACAATCTCTTAAAAATTGTCTTTCTTCTTTAATAGGTCTTAATAAAAACCCAGGAGCTTTATATAATGTTGGTTTATAACCAATAACTTCAAATAATTCATGAAGTTTACCAACATAACGATCAATTCCTGCAACAGAACCAAAATCTATATCAAATTTTCGATAAATAGTATAAGGTAAAAAATAACTTAAATTATACCAATCAGCTATGTAATGTTTTACAGTACTAAAGATAGGAAGATTAGCATATTCTTCTTCAAGGCTATATAAATAATCTAACGTATGAATAGCTAAAGCACGAATAAATATTGCTTGAATTTTATAAAAAAAATAAAGAATTATAGTATTATTTAATAATAATAATATACATAATAAAAAAGTTATATTACTATTAACAAATACATCTTCTGTTGATGTTATTTTTGCCAAAGTTAAATATTCTGGAATTAAACCAAAAAGATCAATACTACCAATTGTAAATATAGTACTTAAAATAATATTAAAAAATAAATCAAAAAAACTTAAAATATTATTAAAAATTTTAAATCTTAAAAATCTTATTTGTAATAATTTACCTTTTTTATTTAAATCAACAAAATTATGAAATCCACCTCGTGGTTCATATTTAAATTCTTCATTTAAAGGTAATAATTCAACAAAAATACCATTTGAAAATTCATCAGAACCAAAGCTATCAAATTTAATTCGAATACTACCACCTTTTCCAATATGAGTATTTATCGTATCTTGATCAATTATATTACCATTAAAATCACGAATAACTTTAACTAATTGATCAGTAAAAAGTTCAGATTCTAATTTTTTAGCACCTTCAAATTCACGTTTTTCTTCAAATGTCATTAATTTACTGCTATAAGCACGATTTAAACTTCTTTCAATATTACTCGCGGATGCTATTCTACTTTTAACATTATAATATTCTGGAAAGGCTAAATATGACATATTTCCAGCAGTCATACGTTCACCTTTATTTATACGTCTAACAAGAAGAGTACTAGCATCTTCTTTTAAATGTTTTGCACTTTTATATTCATTTAATAATAAACGATTATATTTTTCTCCAGTAAATAAATTAGCCCATAATCTTTTACGAAATGAACCTCTTTCATAATTACTATATAATTTAGTATTACGAACTCTACCTTTATATCTTTTAGAACCTCTAAGATTATCAACTGATTTACGTCTTAATCTATCTGGAGTGATTGAAGTATTAAAAACAGAAAATAAACTTGGTAACTGAAATTTATATTGAATAAAACCTCCAAAAAAAATATCACGATTTTTATCAAATGATAATAAAGGTCCTTCATATAAAGCTGTTTGAATTTTATTTATATTCATTAAATATAATTTTCTCCAACTTTCAGGATCTCTTCTATCTAATCGATGAAGTGCAGGAAGTTCAAAAAAACCCATCATATGTGGTACTGGAAAATATTGTTCAAAATTACGTGAGATATGATTTAAAGGCACATTTTTATTATTGTCATCAAAATGAAAAAAATTTCTAGGTATTTTTTTTTTTCTTCTTTCATAAGCTAAAGATCTATTATAATCTGCTTGAGAAACAATAAACCAATGGAAACCAATTTCATCAAGATATTCTAAATATAAATCATAATCACGATGACCATGCCAAGTTTTTGAAAAATCTTTTAAAGTGGCTAAAGTTAAAACATCTTTTGTACTCGTAACAGGATCTGCTACAATTTGTGATTGTCTGAATTTACCCCAATCATATGAAAGATCATCTGGTTTTGTTTCAATCATATAAGATTCTATATCACGATCAAAATCATTTAAACTATATGGCAACGTACCTGATTTTTTGGCTACAGATACATATAAATTTGGAACATTTATAGCTTCTTGTTTACTATTAACAAGATTTAATTCCGGAAATTGATAACCAGTTAACTGTTTTTGATTATTTTTTTTCAAATTCCAAGATCTAAAAGAATGATTAATTATATTCTTTTGGATACCTCTAGAATTAGCAATATTTTTAATATAATGTTTATATAATGGATAACTTGTTGCCAAAAATTTACGTTTATATTGTCTTCTTTGATAAAGACGATTACGTCTACTTTTAAATTTTTTTCTAAAAAGATATTTAATTTTTTTATATATATATGAAAAATTTTCAGTATCTACAGATTTTTGTTTTTTTAATTGACTATCTTTTAATGGAATCTGTTTTTTATTTAACTTCATAACAAAAGGTAAACTATCCCTATGTCTTTTTGTCAATAAATTTCTACGTCGAATCATCAGACTATTCATTTCATAATCATCTGATGATACTTTAATTTTTTTATTTTCTGCTTTAATAGCAAAAGTAAAAGCTGTAACAAATTCAAAATATAAAATACTATATAATAAAATTTTATCTTTTATTGTCAAATATTGAATAGCTAAAGCCTTAGGATAATCTATAAAAATTAAAAAAGCATTTTTTTTCAAAAAGTTTAAAAAAATCTTTAAACAACGATAATGAATAATTAAATACCAATAAATATAATTACAATACACATTAGCAATATGTACAAATATTTGTGTAATAATCAATCTATAAGTTCTAAATTTTTTATATAATTTATTTTTAATAATTCTTTCTTTAATATAATATTTTCTATAATAAACTGTTCTTTTAAGAGCAATATTAAGAGCTTGTTCTCTAACATTATCAAATGTAAGTTCCTCTTCTACAATATTTTTAAAAGTTTCAATAGTATTTAAAAATAAACGGTAACGTACCATATTTACATACATATCTAATTCAGTATATTCATAGGTTGGATCTAAATTAGCATAATGTTTATAATTAATTCTTTTTTTCTTTTTACTTTCTTTAACATCTTTATTAATTAAAGCTTGATTTTCTTTAACTATTTTTTCAAAAGACTCATCAATTTTATCCTGTTGTTCATTTTGATAATCATCTAATTCTTCTGAGTCTGAATTTGAATATTCTGAATCTTCTTCTTCTGAATCTAAATATTCTGAGTTTAAATAATATGAATTTACATACTCATTTTCTGAGTTGTTTGAGTTTGAATAATCTGCATTTGAATTGCTACTTTTGCAAATTAAATTGTTTTTTTTTTTCAGTTTTGGGCATAAAACCTCTTTTCGAAATTGTTGTATTTTAATTTTGTTATATTTTATCATGTGTATCTTTTTAATATAAGTTGTATTTTAAATGCGAATTTGAATTCCAAATAAATGAAAATCTATCTTTCTTGAAAATCGCATATTGTCTAAAAAATTTATTATTATTTTTTGAATATTGGTTAAAATGAAAAGTCGCAAAAAATAACAATAAACTATAAATAAAATATATAATTTTTGCGCTTGAAGGGATTTGAACCCCCGACCCTATGATTCGTAGTCATATGCTCTAGCCGCTGAGCTACAAACACAAAAATTATATATTTAAGAGAATTAAGTATTAAATGAGGATAAAGAGACTCGAACTCTTACGGCAAAATACCAGCAGGTTTTAAGCCCGACGCGTCTACCAATTCCGCCATACCCCCTCCATTCAAATCAAATTTTGTAAACTAAAAATAAAAAATTATATCTAAAAATGGAGGTATAGCATATTAAATTTTTTAATATTTATATATATTTCGTTTTATATTTATAATATTATCATTAATTTTCCGTTTATTTAACGAAAATACTTAATTACAATGTGATTAAAAACTCAATTTAAAAAAATCATACCGACAACAAAATATAATTTTTCATATAAATTGAGGCCTTTATCTCCAGGACTAAATAACATAAAATATTATTATTTTACGACCAATATTCTAAAAATAAAAGCAGTGAGTTGAGTTGGATTCGAACCAACGTAGATAAAAATCAACGGATTTACAGTCCGCCCCCTTTAACCACTCGGGCATCAACCCATTAAAACCTTCTTAAATCACACAGGAGAGAGAGGGATTCGAACCCTCGGTAAATTACTTTACGTTGGTTTTCAAGACCAATGCATTCAACCACTCTGCCATCTCCCCAATAATAAATTTAATATATTAAATTGTCTTTTATATAAACGAAAGATCTTATTATAAGAGACAATTTAATAAAGCGGATAGCGGGAATCGAACCCGCGCCTTTTGCTTGGAAGGCAAATACACTACCATTATGTAATATCCGCAAAAATTTGAGTAACCCGGGACTCGAACCCGGAACCAATCGGTTAAAAGCCGAGTACTCTACCATTGAGCTAGTTACCCTTATGAAAAAAAACAATATATTTATTTTTATGTTATCAAACGGACAAGATTCAATATCTTCATATTATTTAATAAATACTATTCTTTATTGCAAAAAAAAAATAAAAAATTATCAATATTTTTTATATTGTCATCATTTATTTCAAAAAAACAACATAATTGCTTATTGGGAGTTATTAAAACTAACATCTACTTTTAGAAAACCTATTATAATCTCTATAAACTATAAAAATTTAAAAAAAATACAGAATACAAAAAATAATGAAATAAATGCAAGACTTTGGAGAATAAATTCAATAACCAAAATAACTTACCTCTTTAATAAAAAAAAAATACTTATTATTCAAGGACATACTTTWAGTGATTTAATTGAAACTATTTTTATTTTTTTTAAAAGATATAATAATTTTAAAAAAACATATTTTACTAAAATTAAAAAATATTCAAAAAATAACAAAATTAATTTTACTTCAAACTTAATAAATTACCCAAAAAGTAAAAAAAAAAAAGTTTDAAWTATACTACTAATATTACAAATACTTTCTATAAAAAAAAACAATATTATAACAATTATAAAATTTTTTATAAACATTTTACAAAAATATATAAAACAAAAAGACCTTTAATATTATTAAAATTAAAAAGAAAAGATATTTCAATTTTAATAATAAAAATTTTATTACCGTTTACATATGATATATCAAACAAAAAAATTTTATATATTAGAAACAAAATTAGAACTTATTATATAATTATATTAAAAAACTTAATTAAAAAATGCCAGGAACCAGATTTGAACTGATGACACAAAGATTTTCAGTCTTCTGCTCTACCGACTGAGCTATCCTAGCTAAAAATTTCTGAGATGGAAGGACTCGAACCTTCGCATGTCAGGATCAAAACCTGATGCCTTACCACTTGGCTACACCCCAATAAAAAATAAAAGTAAATTACATTCTTATTATAGAGTACAATTGAATTACATATTAAAAAATGTAAATTAGAACTAACAATTAATAATTTTGTATCAAATGACACATATAAAAAAAAGACGTTTTATTAATATAATGCGACTAGGTAATATTCCTGGATTAACAACTAAAACTACACAATTATTAAGAAGAAAAAAAAGCAGAAAATTTCTTCGACCAAAAAAATTTAAAAGACGTAAAAAAAATTTTTTAAATTTTTCTATAATAAAAAAATCATATAGATTTAAATACAAAAGATTATTCAATACAGCCTATTATGCAAATATTTATCTATATAAAGAACAATTAAAAAAAGTATTAAAAAATAAACAAAAAAAAAGAAAAAAAATACCAAACTTTTATAAATTTTATATATATCAAAATCTTTTAAATTTTAACAATATTCTAAACGGAAACGGTACATATTTATTGTTAAAATATTCAAAATATTTATATCAATTTAAAGAAAGACAAAAAATAAAATTACATCACCAATTAAAAGATTACCAACTAGAAAAAATAGCAAAAAAATGTATTAATAATAAAGATGACCTATTATTACAAAAAAAATTAAATTCAAGATTGGATACAATAATATTTAATAATAATAAATCTGTAAAATCCATGAAACATGCAAAACAATTAATAACTCATAAAAAAGTAAAAATTAACAATAAAACTATAAATAAACCAAGTTATATTTGCAAAGAAAAAGATAAAATATATTGTAAACTAAATAACAATAAAACTTTATATTTTAAATATTCTATAAACAAGACAAATAAAAGTAAAGGAAAACAATTAATTTTCTCTAACTATACTACACTATTAGAATATTACTTAAAAAAAATTTAATTAAAAATAACTGCAATAAAAAAAAAATACCCTTGGCCGGACTCGAACCGGCACGCTAAAAGCGTCAGTTCCTAAAACTGATACGTCTACCATTTCGTCACAAGGGCCTGCATCTAGTTGGGTTCGAACCAACGATGTCAAAATATGAGTCGCATTATGAGTGCGATGCATTCAACCACTCTGCCATAGATGCGCAAACCACCCTCCCCCTTTCATATACATGACTGCCTACATTTAATATAATATTTACTACTCTTATTTACTTATACTTAGTATATATTTATTCTAATCTAAGATATTGCCTTCGGTTTCTTGAAGTTAGTATATATTTATTCTAATCTAAGATATTGCCTTCGGTTTCTTGAAGTTAGTATATATTTATTCTAATCTAAGATATTGCCTTCGGTTTCTTGAAGTTAGTATATACGGTTTATATGAGCCTAAGCACCTATGGTTTATAATTATAATTGTAATTTTTCCGAGATTGACGGGACTCGAACCCGCAATTTTCGCCGTGACAGGGCGATGCTCTAACCAAATTGAACTACAACCTCTTTTTTTAGCAGAAGTAGGATTCGAACCTACGTCCTCAAGGTCATGAGCCTCGCGAGCTAAAAACCAAAAACTGCTCTATTCTGCCTTATAAACTCCTCAAATAGGAATCGAACCTATGTACGTCGGTTAACAGCCGAATGCTCTACCATTGAGCTATTGAGGATTTTTAAGGCCTATTATCGGACTTGAACCGATAACATTCGGTTTACAAAACCGATACTCTACCAATTGAGTTAAATAGGCGGATTTTATGAGCTTAGAAGGAATCGAACCTACATTAGAAACTTAGAAGGTTTCTGTCCTAGCCGTTGAACGATAAGCCCTAGCTTTTCGTTAATTATTTTAAGGAGAAAGAGGGATTCGAACCCTCGATATGTTTATCATATGACACATTAGCAATGTGCTACCTTAAGCCACTCGGTCATTTCTCCAAGTCTCTTTTTTAGAGGTTATAAACGTCTTTTTTTTGTAAGTCTACATCCATTATGTGGAATACTAGCATAATCGTAAATACTTTCAATTGATAATTGAGTTTTTTTTATATTTCTACATATAAGTTCTCGGTCTCGACCAAATCCTTTGAAAGTTAAATGTAATTTTATAATTCCTGTTCTTTTTATATAAAACAACATATTATTTATTAATTTTACTTTGTTTGCAAGTAAACGTTTTCTATAACCTTTTGCACCAGTGGTTCCTGTTGAGCTATTTCGAATAACATTTCCATTTATGTCTGTAAGAGATAAAATTAAATTATTTCTTAAACTTTGTATATACAATTTTCCATCAGAAGATTCTAATGTTTTTTTAATATAAAAGATTTTTTTTTTACGTCTTTTTTGTTTTTCTTTTTCTTGTAAAGTTTTATATTTATTAGCCATAATTATTTACCTTGTTTTTGTTTGTGTTTTTTAACAATGCATACTATTAATTTAATACCATTACGTTGTATTAGACGGCATTTTTTACATCTTTTTCGAATAGAGGGTTTTCTTTTCATTATTTTAATTAAAACTTATTAATAGTTCGCCTCCCGTATTTTTTGAAATGGCTTCTTCATCAGTAAGCATTCCTTTGTTTGTTGATAAGATATAAGTAGTTATTTGTCTATTTGGTAATTTTTTTATATCTTTTTTTTTAATATATAAACGTTTACCTGGTTTGCTATAAAATGTAATATTATTAATTAGTGGTTTATTTTGCATATATTGTAATTTATAAATTATTATTTTTTTTGTCTTTGATATTTTTACCACTAATAAATTACAAATAAAGCCTGCATTTTCTACTAAAGTAAGTATGTCTTTGGTTAATTTTGTATATGGTAATATATATAGATTTTTTTTTGTTGATAAATCGTTTTTTAACGTGATCATTGCTGTTTGAAATTTTTTTAGTGATGACATTTTTAAATTATATCTTTTGTTAATAAGCCTAATTTATTTAGATATGTTAATGCTTCATTGTCTGTTTTATATGAAGTTATTATTGAAATATTGAATCCTATTTTAGAGTATTTATAAAATTTTATTGAATCGCATTCGCGAAATTCAAAAAATGTTTTTAATCCTATGTTTAAATTACCTCTACCGTCGAATTTCTTTTTTTGTATTCCTTCAAAAGAATAATTCTGAGGCAGTATTATATTAATTAGTCTATTAAAAAAACTTATCATTTTATATTGTCTTAACGTTACATAAAAACCTAATGGCATTTTTTCTCTTAAATGAAATCCTGCAATAGGTCGTTTTGCATAGATCATTTTTGGTGTTTGTCCAGAAATAACTTTTAATTGTTCAAAAAAATAAGTTATAACATCTTCGGACATTTTTATAGAACCTATACCGCAGTGTATTTTTATTTTTTTTATTTTCGAAAATTTTTTTTTATCTAAATTTTTCATTTTTATATTATTATTGGTGCTATAGATGATATTTTTTTAAAACCTATTTTATTAACTTCTTTTGCAATAGGTCCAAAAATTCTAGAAGCTTTTGGACTATTATTTTTTGCTAATATAATAGCAGCATTTTCATTAAAACGTATTATTGTACCGTCTTTTCTATGAATAGGTGATTTTGTACGTACGATAGCTGCACGTACTATTTCAGATTTTTTTACTTGTGTATTTGGTATAGCATCTTTTACTACAGCTATTATTATGTCACCAACTTTAGCAGTAGTACCTTTTAGTACACGTATACACATTAATTTTCGTGCTCCTGTGTTATCGGCTACTTTTAGTAAACTTTGTGTTTTAATCATTATTGTTCTTTTTTAAAAATAATTTTTGTTTTAATTGGTAATTTTGATGCAGCTAATTTTAAACCAGCTAATGCTAGATTTGTAGAAGTTCCTTTTAATTCGTAAATTATTCTTCCAGGTTTTACAACAGCAACATAATATTTTATAGTACCTTTACCAGATCCCATTCTGGTTCCAGATGTATGAACAGTTCTAGGTTTGTCTGCAAATATTCGTATCCATAATTTACCATGTCTTTTTATTTTTCTAGTACAGGCTCTACGTCCAGCTTCTATTTGATTTGGTGTAATCCATGAGGCTTCTAAAGCTTGTAGACCATAAGTACCGAAAGATAATGTGTTTCCACGGAAAGATTTACCGCTTAAATGTCCACGATGATATTTTTTATATTTTAATTTTTTTGGTGTATACATATTATATGTTTTAAAATTCGTTTTGATATTGATATATATCTAAAACAAAATTAGTTATATATTTTAATGGAATATAATGTTTAAATTTTATTTTTTTAAATCTTTTTTTTTTTCTATATTTACTAAGTTTTTTAATTGTTATATTTTTTTTTAATATTGATAATGATTGAGTATTATTTTTCCAAAGTATTGATTGTCCTTGATCAACCCAAATTTTTATACCAATTACTCCATATTTTGTTTTTGCAAATCCATAGTCATAATTTAATACAGAATTGTAACTTTTTATAGTAACTCTACCACGTTCAAAAATTTTAGATCTAGATCGTTCAGCTCCATTAAAAYGTCCGGTTAGTCTAATTTTTATACCTAATGATTTTGTTGTTTTGAAAAGTTTTGAACGTCTTTTTTTTGATCTAAATAATGCTTTTTTAAAAATTTCAGGTATTCTTAAGGGTCTGAAAGCTTCTAGTTCTTTTTTGACTTTTTCGAGTTCTAAAGTTGCTGATAAATTTGGTGTAGTTGCAAATTTTATATTACAATAAATTTGGAATAGTGTGTTTTTTGTAAATTTATTTAGTTGTGAAGAAAAAATATAATATAAATTATTTGTTATATAATGTTCTGTGGCTAACCAGTTAATTTTTTCAGCTTTATTTTTTTTGTTAAATTTTTTATTATATTTTGGTCTGTAATATTTTTTTGAAAATATATTTTTTWTTAAGTATTTTTCTTTCTTATTATAAAGTAAAATACGATTTTTTAATTTTTTATTATTATACAAGATATAATTTTTTAAAAATTTAATTCTATTTTTTTGTAAATTTTGTTTCCTATATAATTCTTGTTTTTTTTTTGTAAAAAGGTTATTTGTAACATATTTATCAAATAAGTTAATATTTATTTTTAGTGTAGTAATAGTTATTGATGTAATTTCAGAAGTATATTCTTTGTCTATAGGAATTAAAAAATTATGTGTTGTATTATTAAATGTAATATCTAAAATATCAAAACGGTTTATTTTTAGTGGATTATATTTTACAAGTGTAGTATTTTTTTTCTTTTTTAAAAATTTCTTTTTTTTTTGTAATTTATGTTCTTTTTTCTTTAAAGTTCTATCAAAAATTATTACATATTTTAAAGAGTATTTTATTGTTTTTTTTAAAAAGTCTAAAAGAAATAACCAGTTTTTTTGATTTATTTTTTGATTTAAAATTTTATCAACATATAAAAAATTTGTAGGTTTTTTATTGATACCTAATCGAAAAAGWGATGGGTTTACTTTATGTGTCATTTTTTTTTTGTAATTTTTTTACCCTTTTTTTTTTTAGAATGTCCAGTAAATATTCGTGTAAATGCGAATTCTCCTAGTTTATGTCCAACCATTTTTTCGGTTATTTTTACAGGTATAAATTTTTTACCATTATGAACGTTTATTGTGAAGTTTTTCATAGCTAAGTTTATTGTTGTAGATCTAGACCATGTTTTTGCTTCTTTTTTAATAAATTTTGTTTTTTTTCTTCTATTTTTTCTTTTTTGTTCTTTTAATTTTTGTATTTCAAAATTTATTTTAGATATTTTAATCATTAATGATTTATCGAAAAAATTATATTTTTTTATAGAAATCATTAGTTTTTAAATTTTTTTACATATAAATCACTCCATTTTTTAATTTTTCTTGTTTTTGTACCTAGTGCTGTCTTACCCCATGGTGTATAAGGTTTTTTTCTACCAATCGGGGCTTTTCCTTCTCCACCTCCATGAGGGTGATCTACAGCATTCATAGCTGATCCTCGAACGTGTGGTCTTTTACTAATCCATCGTGAAGAACCAGCTTTTCCTAGTATTTTAAATTTTGCTTTATTATTTCCAATTGTACCTATAGTAGCCCAACAATTATCGAAAACAAATCTTTTCTTTTTTGAAGGTAATAATAGGGCAATCATTTTGTTGTATTGATAAAGAATTGTGGCTTTTGTACCAGCAGCTCTTACTAATTGACCTCCTTTTCCTGGATGGATTTCAATATTATGGATTTTTGTACCGTAAGGGATTTTTTGTAATGGTAATGCATTTCCTTCTCCTAAAGGTGCTATTGGAGATGATAATACAGTTTTTCCAATATATAGATGGTTAAAATAAAGAATATATTTTTTATCTCCGTCAGTATAATGAATTAAAGCTATTAATGCATTTCTATTTGGATCGTATTCAACAGTTTGTACTTTACCAAAAACACCAATTTTAGTTCTTTTAAAGTCGATAAGTCTATATAGTCTTTTATGACCTCCTCCTCTATGAAAACTAGTAATTAGTCCTCGATTATTTCTTCCTTGTTTTTTGTTGTATCCAAAAGTACATTTTTTTTCAGGGTTATTTTTTTTTTGTAATAGAAAATTTGGTTTTATATTTCGTTTATGACGAAGACTAGGGGTATATGGTTTATATTTTTTCATATTATTGATATTATTTTTTTTCTTTTATAATAGTTAATTTTTCAATAAGTGGAGATAATATAGAAAAAGTTATTATAATTTCTGTTCTTTTCATTTTTTGTAAAATGCTTATTGTTTTTGTTGAAGAGTTTTTATTTATTTTTATAATTTTACCTGTAAAATTAGTTAATTGTAAATTTTCATCTTTTAAAACAACACTTAATAATTGTCCTTTTTTTAAAGAATTAAATATTTTTTTATTTTGTGAAATTGCGTTATTTTTTTTATTTGAATATAACATTTTTATTTCCCTCTTTTTTTTCTTCTTTTTAAAAATTTGGATTGGTTTTCAATTTTTTTGTTATAAGGTGTTCCTTTTTTTTTATAGGCTTTTAAAATTTCATTCGAAAGTTTTATATAAAAAGGATTTGATTTTTTAATCTTTTTTGTTTCTTTAAAAATCCATTGAATTGATTTTTTAATTTGGTTAAAAAATTTACTTTTACTTTTTCTTTTTTTACTATAGGTTTTTGGAATTATATTAATTATTGCTTTTATAAGAATAGTATAAGGGTTTTTTACTTTTTCTATTTTTATAGATTCTAACATTAAATTAAAAATTTTTAATGCTTGTATTTTTTTACCTTTTTTCATTATTTGATTTATAAAGTAATTTTTTATTTTTTTATAAAGTTTTAATTTTTTAGTTTTATAGTAATTTTTATATTTATATTTTAGTAATAAAATTTCATTTTGTTTATTTATTTTATCTGAAATTGAATTTTTTATGGTTTTAATATATGTTGATAAAAAAAAATTTTTGAATTTTAAATTATTTTTTTTTATTTTTAAATAGTTCTTATAGGTTTTTTGATTATTTTTATATAAACTATTTAATTCTTTATATATTATTATTGCATTTGTTTTATATATAGAGTAATTTATTTTTTTAGGTATATTTAATTGAATATTACGTTTTTTTTTTAATAAAATTTTATTCATTTATTAATAACCTTTTATTTTAATTTTTGTACCATATTTAGATCTACTTGTTTTTCTTCCAAGAACACCTTTTACATCTTTTGCTCCTCTTATTATTTGATAACGAACTCCAGGTAAATCACGTACACGTCCTCCACGTATTAATACGGTAGCATGTTCTTGTAATGAATGACCTATTCCTGGAATACGAGCAATAATATCAGTAGCTTGTACTATATTTGAATCTTTATATCTTTTTCTAAAACGAATACGTGCTACTTTTCGTAAAGCTGAATTTGGTTTTTTTGGTTTTAAAGTAAAATATCGTATACATGTTCCTCTACGTTGAGGTTTTCCTTGAAGAAATCTTGTCTTTTGTTTTTTTTTGCTTGATTTTCGATTCGTTTTAATAAGTTGTTGTAATGTTGGCATTAAAAATTTTTKKKTTTTTTTTTCGGGATAACAGGATTTGAACCTGTGGCTTTTTGTTCCCAAAACAAACACGCTACCACTGCGTTATATCCCGTTTGTTTTGCGTTTTTAGTTCAGTTGGTAGAACGGAGGTCTCCAAAACCTTATGTCGTGGGTTCAATTCCTACAAAACGCGTATTTCTATTATAAAGTAAATATTAATTTTTTTGGTGTTGAATTTATTATTTATAATATATTTAAAAATATTTTATAGAATATAAATTCGTCTTGTGTTAATAAAAAATTTATTATTTTTTTATTAAATAAAATATTTTGTTTTCTATACAAATGATGTAATTTACTCCAATTGTAAAAAAAATATAATTTGGAATTTATTCTGGAAACCCACAATCTTTTAAAAAATCTTTTTTTATTTTTTCGGTCTCTATATTTATATGTTAATGATTTTATATAGCTCTGTTTAGATATTTTAAAATTAATACCTCTTGTTCCACGAAATCCTTTTGTTTTTTGTAATATATTTATTTTCTTTTTATTCATAAATTTTTGCGGCTTATTATATTCTATTTTTTTCATTTTTATACCCCCAGGGGAATTCGAATCCCCGTTTTTTCCGTGAAAGGGAGATGTCCTAGGCCTCTAGACGATGGGGGCTTTTGTTTTGGTGAATATAGCCAATAGGTACGGCAGTGGATTGTGGTTCCATAATATGCGGGTTCAAATCCCGTTATTCACCTAAAATATTACCTACTACTGGATTTGAACCAGTGCGTTTCCGTGTATGAAACGGATACTCTAACCAACTAAGTTAAGTAGGTTTTTATTTTTTTTAGTTTAGCATTTAGTTATCTTCCCAAAAAATTTCTTTTTAAGTATTTTTACCTTTTAAATGTTTCACTTCTTAGTTCGGATGGTCTATTTAATTTCTTAAATAGCATAAGGTGGTTCCATTTAAACGAGAATACTAAACTATAAAGCAACTATGGTATAGTTTTTTTTTATTTTTTACAATTGATTTTTTAGTATGTATTAGCTGAAATCTTTACAGATCTTATACTTTACACCTATTTATCGGATGGTCTTTCCGTAATCTTTTAGAGAACATTTATCTTGAGGTCCACTTCTCACTTAGATGCAGTCAGCGATTATTGGTTCCATACTTAGCTACCCAGCGTTTCCTATTGGTATAAGAACTGGTACACCATAGGTATATCCTTTAAAGTCCTCTCGTACTATTAAAAGTATCTCTCAATGTTCTAACGCTTACACCGGATATGAACCAAACTGTCTTACGACGTTCTAAACCCAGCTCACGTACCGCTTTAATGGGCGAACAGCCCAACCCTTAGGACCTCCTACCGCCCTAGGATGCGATGAGCCGACATCGAGGTGCCAAACCTTCCCGTCGATGTGGACTCTTGGGGAAGATCAGCCTGTTATCCCTAGAGTAACTTTTATCAATTGAGCGATAACTCTTCCACTTGAAATTATCGGGTCATTAAGACAGGCTTTCGCCCTTATTCGACTTTTAAGTCTCATAATCAAATCTTCTTCTGCCTTTATACTTAACAATTGATTTCCAAACAATTTAAGAAAATCTTTGTATACCTCCATTACTTTTTGGGAGGCACCTATCCCAGGTGAACTACCTGCCAAAAACTGTCAAATATCCTGTTAGAAGGTATATTTTGAGTACTCCCTATAGACGAAAGTGGTCTCTCACTTATGACTACTTTTTTAAGATTTTTGTCTACCACATAAACTGTATTCTCTATATATTGTACAATTTCAAGCTATAGTAAAGCTTCTAGGGTCTTAGTGTCCTGGTGCAAGTAATCCGCATCTTCACGGATATGTCTATTTCACCGAGTTTCTCTTTGAGACAGTGCTCGACTCATTACGCCATTCGTGCGGGTCAGAACTTACCTGACAAGGAATTTCGCTACCTTAGGACCGTTATAGTTACAGCCGCCGTTCACCAAGGCTTTGTCTATGAGCTTTATATTTATTAATATTAACCCATTTAATTAACCAGCTGGCACTGGGCAGGCGTCAGCTCCCATACATTGTCTTTTGGACTTTGCGGAAACCTGTGTTTTTGTTAAACAGTTGGTCGAGCCTCTTCACTGCGGCCTTTATTTTTTATCATAAAGGCACTCTTTCTTCCGAAGTTACAGAGCTATTTTGCCGAGTTCCTTAAAGAGAATTAWCTCGCGCCCCTTAGTATATTCTACCACCCTACCTGTGTCGGTTTTTGGTACAAGTTTTTTTATTTTTTATTCATTGTTGAAAATGAAACACAAAAATGAGATCTTTTCTTGGAAGTAATTTTAGAATTAAATAATATTAATAAAAAATAATTTGTTTTTTTTCAAGTTTTATTTATTAATATTTTTAGTATTTAAAACACTTAAATAAAAACCTTTAATTTATTTAAATTTAATACTTCGTCCATCTTTTTTGTTTTTATAATAAAAAAAGTAAAAGAATATTAACTTTTTTTCCATCGATTACGCTTTTCAGCCTTATCTTAGGTCTTGACTAACCCTTCCCGGACGAACCTTAGTGAAGGAAACCTTAGGGTTTCGGGGCATTGGATTCTCACCAATGTTTTCGTTACTTAAGCCAACATTCTCACTTCTGTTAAAAACAGAACGCTCCCCTACCGAATATAACTAGATCTAATAATTATATTCTCACAGTTTCGGCAGAAAATTAAGTCCCGATAATTTTCGGCACGAGTACGCTATAAATTTTAAAGTATTGAAAAATTACAATAATTTTTCTATAACCAGTGAGCTATTACGCACTCTTGAAAGGATTGCTGCTTCTAAGCTAACCTGCTGGAGGTTTTGACATACCCACATCCTTAGTCACTATCATTTTCATTTTGGGGCCTTAACTGGTGATCTGGGCTGTTTCCCTTTTGACCAAGGAGCTTATCCCCCAAGGTCTCACTAGTAGATATCTAAATAGAGTATTCAGAGTTTGCCACTTTGAGGTACAACTTTCGAAGCCCACAAAAGAAACAGTGCTTTACCCCTCTATTTGTGTTGCTACTGCTGCGCCTAAACGCATTTCGGGGAGAACCAGCTAACTCCGAGTTCGATTGGTTTTTCGCCCCTACCCACAATTCATCCGCTAATTTTTCACCATTAGTCGGTTCGGGCCTCCATGTTATTTTACCAACACTTCACCCTGATCATGGGTAGATCACTCGGTTTCGGGTCTAAAAAGAGTGACTTTAGCTTGTTAAACTTGCTTTCGCTATGGCTCCAGAGAATTTTCTTTAACCATGCCACTCTTTTTAACTCGCTGGCGCATTCTTCAACAGGCATGCGGTCAGTTTTTAAAAACCTCCCACCGCTTGTATGCATAGAGTTTTATACTATTTCATCATCTTCTACGATTACTTTTCACCTTTCCCTCACGGTACTAGTTCACTATCGGTTATCTAGGAGTATTTAGTCTTATAAGGTGGTCCTTATATTTTCATACGGATTATCTTCCATATTACTTGTCAAAAAAGATTTAGAAATATATAATTGTGTTTAATTACTGGGCTAAAACCATCTTTGGCATAATCATTAATTATTTTATAAACAAAAAAATAGAAATCTTTTTTTAGACTGTTTCCTTTTCGCTCACCACTACTAAGGAAATCGCTGTTGCTTTCTTTTCCATCAGTTACTAAGATGATTCAGTTCACTGAGTTACCATTTTCTTTTTTATGAATTTAAAAGAAAATAAAAAAAATTTATTTTTCAAAATTTTTTTTAGGTTGCCCTATTAGGGGATCTTAAAATTATTTATATTTTAAGCTTATCGTAATCATAAAACGCCCTTCTTCGACTCTAGATACCTAGGATTCCACTCTATGCAATTTATTTTAATGGAAATAAGCGGGTTTGAACCGCTAACCTTTGCTGTGCAAAAGCAATACTCTACCAAATTGAGTTATATTCCCTATTTTGGGCTATGTTGGATTTGAACCAACGACCATACCCTTATCAGGAGCATACTCTAACCAACTGAGCTAATAGCCCTTTAATTTTATCATCAGCCACACCTTCCAGTACGGCTACCTTGTTACGACTTCACCTTAGTTATCCATTTCATTTTAGATAATTTTTGTCATTTTTTCAAATGTTGTATAAATTATTTTTGAATAAAATCAATTTCCAAGGTGTGACGGGCGGTCTGTACAGAGCTCAGTGACGTTTCACCGCAATATAGCTGACTTGCGATTACTATTGATTCCTACTTCATATAAACGAGTTTCAGTTTATAATTCGAACTTTGATTAACATTAAAAATAATGATATATTGAGTTAATCATTGTAGCACATGTGTAGCCCGAGGCGTAAGGAGCATAATGATTTGTCGAAATCCTAGACTTCCTATTTATACTAATATCCGAAAATATTACTAAAAAAAATACGTATTCTTCATAAAAAATTATAATAAAGAATTAGGGTTCCGTTCGTTACGAGACTGAACTCAATGTTTCACAACACGAACTTGACAACCATGCACCACCTGTAACTACTGTAATTAGTTATCATAATTACATTATTTTTATTAGAAATAATTTAATAGTTATGTCAAGCCTCGGTAAGGTTCTTCGTGTATCATCGAATTAAACCACATGCTCCACCAATTGTGTAAGCTCCCGCCAAATCCTTTAAGTTTCGGTCTTGCGACTGTACTTCCCAGGCGGGGAACTTAATGCGTTAGCTTAGATACCGAAAAAATTTCCATTATCTAGTTCCCATCGTTTACAGCTAGGACTACTAGGGTATCTAATCCTATTTGCTACCCTAGCTTTCGTCTCTCAGTGTCAGAAACAACCCAGCAGAGTGCCTTCGCCTTTGATGGTCTTTCTGATATCTAAGCATTTCACCGCTTCACCAGAAATACCCTCTACCTCTATTGATCTCTAGTTTTCAAGTTTCAAATATTTTTTTAAGGTTGAGCCTTAATCTTTAACATCTGACTTTTAAAACAACCTACAGACTCTTTACGCCCAGTAAATCCGGATAACGCTTGCATCCTCTGTATTACCGCGGCTGCTGGCACAGAGTTAGCCGATACTTATTCCTTAGATACTGTCATTTTTTTCATTTCTAAGAAAAGACCTTTACGACTTAGCCTTCTTCAGTCACGTGGTATGGCTCCGTCAAGCTTTCGCTCATTGCGGAATATTCCTCACTGCTGCCTCCCGTAGGAGTTTGGGCCGTATCTCAGTCCCAATGTGGCTGATCATCCTCTCAGACCAACTACTGATTGTCGCCTTGGTAAGCTATTATCTTACCAACTAGCTAATCAGACATGAGCCTTTTTTTTGGTTTCACTTTTTAACAAAAGCAATATTAGGGATTACTTTAAATTTCTTTAAACTATACCTATCCAAAAAGTAAGTTCTTATGTATTACTCACCCGTTCGCCACTTTTATTAAAAAAAATTTAATAAATCGTCGACTTGCATGTGTTAAAGCCTACCACAAGCGTTCATCCTGAGCCAGGATAAAACT